CAGAAACGAAAGAAAGTGAGGAAGAAACAGATGTAGAAATAGAAAAAACTTCCGAAACGAAGGAGACTAAACAGGAAGAAGAGGGATTCACCGAAGAAGATCCTTCTCCTTCCCTTTTTTCGGAAGAAAAGGAGGATCCGGACAAAATCAAAATTGATGAAATGGGAAAGATCCGAGTGAATGGAAAGGACAAAACAAAGGATGAATTTCACTTGCACTTAAAAGAAGCATGCTATAAAAATAGCCCGACTTCTTATTCTGGGAATCAAGATATTTCGAAGTTCGAAATACTTAAAGAAGAAAAGAAAAACGTATTCTGGTTTCAAAAACCCCTTCTTTTTCTTCTTTTCGACTATAAACGTTGGAATCGTCCAACACGATATATAAAAAGCAATCGGTTTGAAAATGCGGTAAGAAATGAAATGTCACAATATTTTTTTTATACATGTCAAAATGATGGAAAACAAAGAATTTCTTTTACATATCCACCTAGTTTATCCATTTTCTGGGAAATGATAAAAAGAAAGATTTCTTTGGCTACAACAGAAAAATTATTATATGATGATGAACTATACAATTATTGGATTTATACGAACGAACAAAAAAAAAACAGCTTAAGCAATGAATTTGCTAATAGAATTACAGTTCTAGACAAAGGACTTTTTTATATAGATGTACTCGAAAAAAAAACTAGATTATGCAATGAAAAAAGTAAAAAGAAAAAGGAATATTGATATATAAAATAAATACCAAAAAATATAAGAAGAGATTCGACCGCCCCCTACATATTTGATACCCTCGCCGACAAAAAAGCTTATAACACCAAAACCATTCGGAATTCCATCAATTATTCGTCTATCAAAAAATGAAACTAGTTCAACCAAACCTCTTAGACCCTTAATTACAAATTTTTCGTAAAAACCATCGATATAACCACGGTTAGCAGACCAATTATATATGATATTTATTATTTTGTCCCCAAAAATTCTCTTTTGCCCTTTTTTATCAAATAAATTAATTAAGTCAAAATTTGTTAACGATGAATAAGTGGGTTTATAAAAAAAAAAGGCTATAAATATCCCCAAATAAGCTATACTAACTGAAAAAGTTGCATTTATCAAAAATTCATACCAGTCGACAGAAGTCTTGGAATTGGAATCTAAAAAATTTATAGATGGAGTTAACCATTTAGTTAATATATCCAAAGCTATTCCTTCTCCTTTTTGATTGAATGGAATTCCTATGAATCCAATGAAGAAAGTAAACAGAATCAAAAAAATCAGCGGAAATAACATAGTATTATCAGATTCATGAGGATAGACAGAAATATTCTTATTATCAAAATCAGTAACAGTAATAAAAGATCGCAGCATTTTTCCTAAATTTCTATTAATTTGATATGGTTTTTTCAAAAAAAAAGAAACCCTTTCCTTCTTATTCATTGTTAATAAAGTTAATAAAAGAAATTTTTGATTAATACTTTTCACTCCTTCTTTCCCCCATAAAGATATTGAATAAAAAGAACTACTTTTTTTTCCACTATAATTTTTTAAAAAAGCGTTTAAATGCCCTTCAAACGTAAGTAAGTAGATTCTAAACATATAAAAAGCGGTTAATCCGGCTGTGAAATAAGCTATTATTCCAAAAACTGGTGAATACATCCAACTATCATTAAGAATTTCATCTTTGGACCAAAAACAAGCAAGAGGCGGAATACCACAAAGCGAAAGTGTACCTATTAAAAAAGAAGTTTTTGTAATTGGTACATGTTTTGTTAACCCCCCCATAAGAACCATATTCTGACTTTTATTGGGAGAATATCCAACAACAGTTTCCATTGAATGAATAAGAGATCCAGATCCTAAAAACAATAATGCTTTTGAATAAGCATGAGTAATCAAATGAAATAAAGCAGCTCGATAAGAACCCATACCTAAAGCTAACATCATATAACCCAACTGAGACATTGTAGAATAAGCTAAACTTCTCTTAATGTCTTTTTGAGCAAGAGCTAAGGTTGCTCCTAGTAGTACTGTTATTATACCTATAAAAGAAATTCCATACATTATGTAAGGTAGAATTAAGAAAAGAGGCAGCAGTCGAGCAACTAAAAAAATTCCTGCGGCGACCATGGTAGCAGCATGGATGAGAGCTGAAATAGGAGTAGGTCCCTCCATAGCATCAGGTAACCATACATGAAGAGGAAATTGGGCCGATTTAGCAACTGCACCGGCAAATAACAAGAAAGCACATAAAATACAAAATGAGGAATTGACCTCGTTATTATTAATTAAAGTTTTGAATATTTCAAACAAATCTCGAAACTCGAAACTACCTGTTATCCAATAAAGACCTAAAATTCCTAATAATAAGCCAAAATCTCCTACACGATTAGTAACAAACGCTTTTTGACAGGCATTTGCAGCAATAGGGCGTGTGAACCAAAAACCGATTAATAGATACGAGCACATTCCAACTAATTCCCAAAAAATATAAATTTGTATTAAATTTGAACTAGTAACTAGTCCCAACATGGAAGTGTTGAAAAAACTCAAATACGCAAAAAATCTCAAATATCCTTGATCATGAGACATATAATTATCACTATAAATAAGAACCAGAATTGCAACAGTAGTTATTAACATTGACATAATAGAAGTAAGTGGATCGATTAAGTAGCCGAATTCTAAAGACAAATCATTATTAATCGTCCAAGACCATAAATATTGATAAATAGAATTATTATTTATTTGTTGAATAGCCAGTTTCATGGAAAAAACCATAACTATACTTAATAACAAAATACTCGAAAAAGCCCATATACGCCGAAGTTTTTTTGTTGCTATCGGAAAAAATAAAAGTCCAGATCCTATTAACAAAGGAACTAGAAGTGGAAAGAAAGGTATAATCCATGCATATTGATATATATATTCCATAATATACTAGAATAGAAAAATTTTATATTAAATTAATTAAAATTATTTTGTTTACCAGTCACTGGCTCTTGTCTCTTTTGAAAAAGTAAGTTAATAAACAGAACTTTTTGAAACCTATGAAGTAGGAAACTAAAACAAATTTCCTTTTTATTTCCATTTAAGTTATTTCAAATATATTATATTTAAAGGGTAAAACACCCAAATTCGACTAAAAAAGACGATGAATAAGAAAATCGACTAAATATCTAGTAAAGTCAATAATGATAAAAATAAATTAACTATTTTAATTAATTTATTCTGTAGTTTATTCCGAATTATTCCCTCATTTTTTGCAAAATGGTTTAATTGTCTTTCATTCCAAGCAAAAACGGGGAAAAAGTCTATTTTCGTAATTCTTTTTTTCGGGATTCTAGAAAAGAATATCTGTTACTTTACTCTCTAGTTTCTATAATATAGAATAAAAAAATGCCTCAAATAGTGGATCTTTTAAACAAATTTATTGGGATAATTTCACTTTGCAAAGAAAAAACTTCCAGTTTTTCAATTAAGATAAAGGTTGAATTCATCAAATTTTGAATGTGATTTATCACGTGCATCGAAATTTTATCTAACACATCAAAAAGAAACAGGGATATAACTCGAAATTAGTATTCATTAGTTAATTTTAATTAATCTTACTCGATTTCATACGAATTTTTTTCTAGACATTCTAGGCAGGAGAATTTTTTTTCTCCTAATCAAATATTTTCGATTATTTCTATCGAAATATAGAAAATATATTTCTAGTTCATATTTATAGTTATGCTTTTTGATTTTTTTTTTTAATAAAAAAGCTATCACCTAGAATCTAAATACATAGATAATTAATAGAAAATACGGATTCATTTGAACAATAGATGTCTTTCACATCCAACTATAACACTGAATAATGCATTTTTTCAATTTTAAATGGCAGTTCCAAAAAAACGTACTTCGATTTACAAAAAGCGTATTCGTAAAAATATTTGGAAAAAAAAGGGATATTGGGCGGCATTAAGAGCTTTTTCGTTAGCAAAATCTCTTTCTACCGGGAATTCGAAAAGTTTTTTTGTACGAAAAATAAATAACCAAACCTTGGAATAATCGAAATCAACCTGGCTAAAAAAATGGTATAACAAATTCAAAATAATTTCATTTTTCGTTTAGAATAAAAAAAACCGAAAATAAGCGATTTCGGTAAGTTTGGATTTATTTGAACTGTAAAATTTTGTAACTTTTTCTTATGATAACACTAACATAGCACTTTATGTTTTTTGTTGAAAAACTGGCTATATATAATCTATATATCGAAGATTTCATCAACTTCTTTTTTCGTCTATTTTATCATTTAAAAGATCAAAGATGGGGATTTTTTTCCCCATCAAGCTATTTGTTTTGTCACAAAAAAATAGGAAAAGTGTTCGCGACTTATAGAATTTGTAGATTTTGTAAATAAAGGGCAAATCAAAAACGGTTAAACTATAACTTACAGAAGGATTCTTTCTCGAAATTGCTTTATTATATATTCGTCTGATTTAAATCAATCAAAAAACCCCTTAGTTTTTTTATACACAAATTCTTTTTTTTAATGCGTTTTTATAGAGATCAAAACTTTTTTATATGAAATATCCGATTCAATACTTAACAAGAAAAATTCTCCAATTAATTGGTTTTTTTTGATAAAAAGCGATCCATTTACAGAAAAGAAAGTCCCTCGATCCCGTGTTGACATTGAGAGCTCAAATATTCGAGTTAAAGAAATTTCAGTTCATGAAAAGATAAACTACACGAGAGTCCATTGACAGATTAAAGCAGTCTTATAAAAAAAATTCCCTATAAAATAAAAACCTTATTATAGAACTATGAATGTCAACCATTTCAATTCGTGAATAAAAAAGAATTTGCAAGCCGAACTGGTTCAAAACAAAATGTTGGATTGAAGTAATCTCGACGATTGACTAAAAAAAGGTTATTATGATTTCAAACAAGCCGCTATGGTGAAATCGGTAGACACGCTGCTCTTAGGAAGCAGTGCGAGAGCATCTCGGTTCGAGTCCGAGTGGCGGCATCCCATCTTCCAAATTTCTGACAAAATTTCAAAAGTCTTATAACCTAAAAGAAATAATGAAAATGAAATCAATTTTTTTGTTAATCCATTTCATAATTTGTAATTGAGGGATTTTTTTTTTATTTATATATTCTATATGATATTATCGACTTTAGAGCAGATTTTAACTCATATTTCCTTTTCAACGGTTTCTGCTGTAATTATACTCCATTTGATAACTTTATTCGTCAATGAAATAGGAGGACTATATAATTCATTAGAAAAAGGCATGATAGTGACTTTTTTCTCTATAACAGGATTATTAGTTACTCGTTGGGTTTATTGGAACCATTTGCCATTAAGTGATTTATATGAATCGTTAATATTCCTTTCTTGGAGTTTATACCTTATTTATATGATTCCCCGTTTTTTTAAAAAAGAGAAAAACTCTTTAAGTACTATAACCGCCCCAAGTGCTATTTTTACTCAAGCATTTGCTACATCAGGTCGCTTAACTGAAATGCATCAATCCGGAATATTAGTACCCGCTCTCCAATCCCAATGGTTGATGATGCATGTAAGTATGATGGTATTGGGTTATGCAGCTCTTTTATTCGGATCATTATTATCTGTAACACTTCTAATCATTCTATTTCAAAAAGATATTAGAAGGATTTTTGATAAACGAAACCTTTTATTAAATGAGTCATTTTTCTTCAGTGAGGTTCAATATATGAATGAAAAAGGCAATATTGTACAAAATATTTCGTCCTCCTCTGTTCGAAATTATTACAAGTCCCAATTGATTGAACAACTTGATCATTGGAGTTATCGTGGTATTAGTCTAGGATTTATCTTTTTAACCATGGGTATTCTTTCAGGGGCAGTATGGGCTAATGAGGCATGGGGATCATATTGGAATTGGGATCCAAAGGAAACTTGGGCATTTATTACTTGGACCATATTTGCGATTTATTTACATATCCGAACAAATAAAAATTTTCGAGGTGCAAATTCTGCAATTGTGGCTTTTATGGGCTTTCTTATAATTTGGATATGCTATTTTGGGGTTAATCTATTAGGAATAGGACTACATAGTTATGGCTCATTTACATTAACGCTTAATTAAATCGAAGAAAGGGCCTTATGAATCAAAATTATAGTACAAGCCATAAGCTAATTTCTTAGAAACAGGTGAGAACCATTTAAATCATGATTTAAATGGTTCTCACAAACATCAAAAGTGTCTGATTAGAATTCTTCTTTAGTCTTGCTTCATTTTATGTAAAGAAGACTGTTTTTTTCATTTCATTAAATGAAAAGAAATCTATCTATAAAAATAATTGGATAAAATAGCTTCCACTTTTTCAACTGATAGTGAGAGAACGAAATCCGGGTAAATGCCAATACCGATTACTGGTAAAAAAATGGAAGTTGAAACAAACAACTCGCGCGGCCCAGAATCAAAAAAAAAAGAGTTGGAAATGTTAAACAATTTATATCCATAGAACATTTGACGTGACATAGATAATGAATAAATAGGAGTTAATATCATTCCAATTGCCATTCCAAAAGTAATTAGTATTTTTGGTATTAAAAGATATTTTTGGCTAGTAATTAGCCCCAAAAAGACTATTAATTCCGCAATGAAACCGCTCATGCCGGGTAATGCAAGAGATGCCATTGAAAAGCTACTGAAGAGTGTGAATATTTTTGGCATTGGAATCGCTATTCCACCCATTTCATCGAGAAAAACAAGGCGTATTCTATCGTAACTAGTTCCCGCTAAGAAAAAAAGCGCAGCACCAATAAATCCATGCGAAATTATTTGTAAAATGGCCCCATTAAGGCCAGTATCGGTTAGAGAACTAATTCCTATAATTATGAAACCCATGTGAGATACAGAAGAATAGGCTATTCTTTTTTTTAAATTACGTTGCCCAGGAGATGTTGAAGCTGCATAGATTATTTGTATTGTACCTATTATCATCAACGAAGGAGAAAATATAGAATGAGCGTGAGGTAATAATTCCATATTGATCCGAACCAACCCGTACGCTCCCATTTTTAATAAGATTCCGGCTAGCAGCATACAAGTACTATAATGCGCTTCTCCGTGAGTATCGGGTAACCATGTATGTAAAGGTATAATCGGTAATTTGACAGCAAACGCAATAAAAAATCCAATATAGAATATTATTTCTAATGACACAGGATACGATTGATTAACTAATGTTTCTAAATTTAATGTGGGTTCATTGGAACCGTATAAACCAACACCCAGAACTCCTATTAATAGAAAAATCGAACCCCCCGCAGTATACAAAATAAATTTCGTAGCAGAGTAGAGGCGTTTCTTTCCCCCCCACATGGATAAAAGTAGATAAACCGGAATTAATTCTAATTCCCACATTATGAAAAAAAGTAAAAGATCTCGGGACGAAAATGATCCTATTTGACCACTATACATTGCTAACATCAAGAAATGAAATAATCGAGAATCCCGAGTAACTGGCCAAGCGGCTAAAGTAGCTAAAGTCGTAATGAATCCTGTTAATAAAACAGGTCCTATCGAAAGTCCGTCGATTCCTAATCGCCAATGGAAATCAAAAAAGTTGATCCAATTATAATCTTCGGCCAGTTGGATTAATGGATCATCCGGTTGGAAATGATAACAAAATGCATAAGTTATTAGAAGGAGCTCCAAAATTGAAATGCATATAGTATACCACCTTATAATCTTATTTCCTCTCTGAGGAAATACTAAAATTAAAGAACCCGCAAATATGGGCAAAATTACAATTGTTGTTAACCAGGGAAAAAAATTCGTAGTAAAGACAAGATATACTTGGACAAAAAAACCCGTACCTCAAAAGAAATAAATTTCGTTTTTGGTACGGATTTTTGTCGGTAAAAAAAATCCAAATAGAATAAAAAAATAAATGGATTCAAATGGAATTTTCTGAACTATATCAATAACCTAGACCCATACTGCGAGTGGTTTCATGCCATAGATAAACTCGAACGCTTAAAAAATCCGTTGGACAAGCGGATTCACATCTCTTACAACCGACACAATCTTCTGTTCTTGGAGCAGAAGCTATTTGTTTTGCCTTACATCCATCCCAAGGTATCATTTCTAATACATCCGTGGGACAAGCTCGGACACATTGAGTACACCCTATACATGTATCATAAATTTTAACTGAATGTGACATTGGATCTATAATTTCTTTTTTCACTTGACTAATTTTCGATCTAGTTCTAGTAAAATAAATGAAATACATATTCAAATACTAGACGAATCAATAATTTCCCAGAATTTTTGGAATCAATCTAGTTCTGGATAGGAAATGGAAAAGAGAGCCAAAATACTTTGATTTATTACACTTTATGAAAGTATATCTTAAGGTGCAAGATCTAGTAATCTAATTTGAATTGATGAATATTCCAATTTTACTTTCTAAACTAGAATTTGTGAAAATACTAATAAAATGAAAAAACGATATAACTATTTATTTAATAAATTCGATTGATTAATACGAATTGATTTTCTGTTACGATAAATTGAAGAAACAATAGCCGGTCCAATAGCTGCTTCAGCGGCTGCAATGGCTATAACAAAAATTGAGAAAATGTTTCCTTTTAATTGGCGATTATCAAAAAAATCCGAAAATGTTACAAAATTTAGATTAACTGCATTTAATATAAGTTCAAGACACATAAGAGCTCGAACCAAATTGCGGCTCGTGACTAATCCATAAATCCCGATAGAAAATAAAAAAGCACTCAAAACAAGTACATGCTCGAGTATCATTGACCAACCCCTTATGAATCATGATTCATTTCAATATGAACAACAATTAAACTACTTTGCTTGACTAGAATATAACAAGTTAGAATTAAGAACAAAAACCAGGCTAATACAAAATTGAACTAAAAGTTTCGAAAGCAATTCAAATAGAGTTGAATGAAAATGCAAAAAATAGACTTTTTATTTGGATTACTCGTTTTAAAAATGAAATAGTATTATTGACGAGCCACGGCAATTGCACCTATTAAAGCAACTAAAAGAATTATCGAAATGAGTTCAAATGGAAGAAAAAAATCGGTTGATAAATGAATTCCAATTTGTTGACTAGCATTTATCAAATCTTGTTCTAGAATCTGGTTTGATTTTGTAGTCCAAATAATACTATACCAGGACGTATTTATAATAGTCATAATTAATGAAACAAAAAGACTTATACAAACCAATGAAGTAACCCCGTCCCCAACAGTCCACAGATGGAACTTTTTGTCATATTCTGGACTATTCATGAACATTACAGAAAATAGAATTAATACATTTATAGCCCCCACATAAATAAGGAGTTGTGCAGAAGCTACAAAATGGGAATTTGCTAGAATATAGAATAAAGATATACACACAAGAACTAACCCCAATGAAAAAGCCGCAAAAATTGGATTGGTAAATAATACCACTCCTAGACCCCCTAATATAAGACCCAACCCCCCAAAAACTAAAAGAAAATCATGTATTGGTCCAGGTAAATCCATTATATATAAAATACGAGATAAAAAAATCGGAATGTTTCATGATCTTATTGATGTGAACAGGAAAAAGAAGTTTATGCGCTCCTAATTGGTAAATTCTAATGCGTATGATTTGATGTAAATAAAATAAAGTTGTTCGACCTATCACATTCTTTTTTATCTGGAAAGGATAGTTCGGAACTAAAACTCTTTATAATCATTGGAGTAAATCAATTTAAAATACTACTAAAGTTGCGGGTTTCCCCAATCAATAAGAATAACCAAAATTTCTAGTTATTGAACAAGAATAAAAGCTAGCTTTAATAGGTGGAAATTGTTCTTCAATCACGGGCTTGCTCTGACGAATTCAAAATTGTTCGAATTGTGTAATCATCGGTTATTGATATTGGTAAACGGCCTAGAGCAATTTGATTATAATTTAATTCGTGACGATCATAAGTAGAAAGCTCATATTCTTCAGTCATTGATAAACAATTTGTTGGGCAATACTCAACACAATTACCACAAAATATACAAATTCCGAAATCAATGCTGTAATTAAGCAACTGTTTCTTTCGAATATCCATTTTCAATTTCCAATCAACAACAGGCAAATCTATAGGACATGCACGAACACACACTTCGCAAGCAATGCATTTATCAAATTCAAAGTGAATTCGACCACGAAAACGCTCCGATGTGATCAATTTCTCATAAGGATATTGAATAGTTACAGGTAAACGGTTAGCGTGGGATAGGGTAATCAGAAAACTTTGACCAATGTACCTTGCCGCTCGTATTGTTTGTTGACCATAATTGATGAACCCAGTTACCATAGGGAACATAGAGTAAATATCAATAAAAAAATAAGATTTTGTTTCTTTCTCTTGTTTCGGACAAGTTGTAAATTGGATTATAGTAAATATTAAATATTCTTTATTTTTAGAATTTATAATGAAAAAAGTTGGGAAGAAGTTGTTAATAATAGATTGCCTAAAGAGATAGGTAAAAGAAATTTCCATCCAAGATTTAACAATTGGTCCATTCTCAGTCTAGGCAAAGTCCATCTTGTTGCGATCGAAATAAACAAGAACAAAAAAGTTTTAGCTAATGTAATGAAAATACAAATTGTCGTTCCAAAAACGCCATCTATGATGAATATGGATAGAATAGGGAAATTCCAACCGCCTAAGTAAAGAACGGTTACAAATAATGAAGAGATTAGTAGATTTAAATAAGACGCAACATAAAATAAACCAAATTTAATACCGGAATATTCGGTTTGATAACCCGCTACTAATTCTTCTTCTGCTTCGGGTAAATCAAAAGGCAATCTCTCGCATTCTGCTAGAGAAGAAATTATAAAAACAATAAACCCTATAGGTTGTCGCCACAAATTCCATCCCCAAAAACCATATTTTGACTGTGCTTCAACTATATCAACTGTACTTGAACTGTTAGATAATTATAGTCGAAGATAAGATCACTCTTGTCATCGCTATTACAGAACCGTACATGAGATTTTCACCTCATACGGCTCCTCAAGAGCCATAAATAAATCTAAGGACTAATTCGAGATTCTTTAATCTTGATAGGTTTGTAGGAAAAGTGAAAATAAATCGAAAAATCCTGAATTAGACCAATAAAATTCTGTCTGCTATACTATAAAAAATTGCTTCGGAATTGATCTCATCTTTTACTTAAATTTTGAAGAATTTCCTTTTTTATTGAGTAATAACTTAATTCTTGAATAAAATACGCTTTTTACTAATTTTACGAATATCAATTATCAATAAAAATTTTGCCGTATTCTTATTTTTTTTTCGTCCCTCTTATTTCTTTTATTAAGTGGCAAAAGTAAAAGATTACTTCGTTCCTGATAGTCATTCATTTAATCGGTGGATAGGAGCATACTCTGGATCGAAATTTTGGGGAGTACTACTTAATCATTTCTACAAATTTTAAGCCTCAATTAGTATTTCTTTTATGTAAAAAAGAATTTACGTAATCTCTATTACAAATCCTTTGTGTACTTTGGTGTTCCTAATCATCCACCTTTTTTGGTCAATTTCTATAGTAAGTCATGTATGGTAATACATCAAAAAAAAAAAAAAAAGAAAAGATAGTAAAAACTTCCTAGAATTGTTCTTTTCAACCCGCTTCAAGTAATGATGACTAATTAACCAATCTTGGGGGAAATAATCTTGACTGTTTATGTTTTTAACCCTTGTACATAGGCAATGAGATTCGATTTTTTACTGCAAATTTTGAAGCTGTTTTCTTTCACTCATCTAACTATCTGATTTACTTTAATCAACCCGCTCGATGAATAAAAAAAGATGCTATTCAATCCATTTTTCTTGTTAGAAACCTAAAAATAAGCGGGGAAAGGTGAAGATCTATGTTTTAACGAATCACACGTAGCGATATTGATAATACACATAGAGTTAATGGTATTTCATAACTAATTGATTGGGCAACAGCCCGTAAACCACCTAAAAAGGAATATTTATTATTTGATCCATATCCTGACATAAGAAGTCCAATGGGAGCAATGCTTGAAATAGCGATCCATAAAAAAACCCCAATACTGAGATCGGCTAGAACAAGGTGAGAGCTAAAAGGAATTACTGAATAACTTAGTAGAATTGATATGACTGCTATAGAAGGCCCGATACTAAATAAAAGTGCATCTCCTCTAGATGGAAGAAGGTTTTCTTTAAAAAGTAATTTTGTTCCGTCCGCTAGAGCTTGAAGAATTCCCAAAGGACCGGCATATTCAGGTCCAATACGTTGTTGTATCCCTGCAGATATTTCTCTTTCTAACCACACAATTACTAGTACACCTATTGTAATTCCCAATACAAGAATCAAAATAGGGAAAAGCATCCATGTAGTCTCATAAACCACTTTTAAGGATTCCAATCTGGAAAAAGAATTGATAGCTTGTACTTTTGTTGTTGTATCAATTATCATTTCAACGATCAACCTCTCCCATAATGATATCTATGCTACCTAATATCGTCATAATATCGGCCAATTTCATTTTTTTAACTAACTGAGGAAGAATTTGCAAATTGATAAAACCCGGAGATCGAATTTTCCATCTCCAAGGAAAAATACTCTGATCTCCTATCAAAAATATTCCTAATTCACCTTTTGGTGCTTCAACTCTTACATAAAGTTCTTGTTTCGACAATTCAAAAGAAGGAGATGGCTTTTTACTAATGAATCGATATTCAAAATCATTCCATTCAGGATATTTTATTCTATTAAAGCGCCGGATTTCTAAATTCTCATAGGGACCTCCTGGAATTGCTTCTAGAGCTTGTTGAATAATTTTTACAGATTCGGCCATTTCGCCGATTCGTATTAAATAACGAGCTAATGAATCTCCTTCTTTTTGCCATTGGACTTCCCAATCAAATTCGTCATAACATTCATAATGATCAACCTTACGAAGGTCCCATTGGATTCCAGAAGCTCGTAGCATTGGGCCCGATAAACCCCAATTTTTTGCTTCTTCGCTACCAATAATGCCCACATTCTCAACTCGTTCTAAAAAAATGGGATTTCGCGTAATAAGCTTTTGGTATTCAGCAAGCCCTATTAAAAAATAATCACAAAAATCTAAACATTTCTCTATCCAGCCATAAGGTAAATCGGCAGCTACCCCTCCAATACGAAAATAATTATGCATCATTCTCATACCGGTGGCAGCTTCGAATAAATCATATATTAATTCCCTTTCTCTGAAAATATAGAAAAAGGGGGTTTGCGCTCCGATATCTGCCATAAAAGGGCCGAGCCATAATAAATGAGAAGCTATTCGACTTAACTCCAACATAATCACTCGAATATAGCTAGCTCTTTTAGGTACTTGAATATTTCCCAATTGTTCTGGTCCATTTACAGTTATTGCTTCTGTAAACATAGTAGCTAAATAATCCCAACGTGTTACATAAGGCAGATATTGTATAATTGTTCGGTTTTCCGCAATTTTTTCCATACCTCTGTGTAAATAACCTACTATTGGTTCACAGTCAATAACATCTTCACCGTCTAAAGTAACGATGAGTCGGAGAACACCATGCATTGATGGATGGTGAGGGCCCATATTGACTATCATGAAGTCTTTTCGGGTAGTTGGTACAGTCATAGGTTTTTCTCCGATTCATTTTTTCACAAATTCATTTTTGCATGAATTGCTGAAAACAACAAGGTATTCATCAAAATTCAAGATCGAATAAATCAAATAATTATAATTCAAAACAACTCTTCAAATTAACGTGTTTTTAGTTCTCGAATGTTCAATTGACTTATTAATTCTTTATAACGGATTCCATTTTTCTTTGACAAATAAGCTAGTAGTCGTTGACGTTTTCCCAAAATTTTTCGTAGACCTCGCTGAGATGAATAGTCTTTTTTGTGCAATTGCAAATGGGAAGTAAGCCTTCGTATCTTATTGGTAAAACAGAATACTTGAAATTCAACAGACCCTCTGTTTTCTTCTTTTTTTTCCTCCGAAATAACGGATATGAATAAACTTTTTTTCATAAATTCTTAACCTTCCTTACTTTTTTTTAGCAAATTGTGGAATTTTACCGATCAGTAATAATAATGCCAGCTATTTTAATTTGGTATTTTTAATTTGGTATATAGAATACCTTAATTGATTTCTTTTATCAAAAAAACTTTAGTTTATATAAAAAAAGGTTTATTTACGTTGATTCATTTCGGATATAGTGGATACCTTATCGAATTAGTATCATGTATCGGAATTGAATGTACGATAGCGTGGATATGTATCTATTTATCTACCAAATAATACTAATAGGAAATCAAATATATCATAAATCAATTTCAAATTTCGGATACATATGTATTCTTAACATACTAAAACGACTTCCGTTATTAGTATCAAACCAATAACGATTCATACAAGCTAAATCCTCTAATCGATAATTGGGCCAAAGAAAGAATTTTAATTTTTTAAGTCTATTTTTATCTTGATCAAGATCTTTGTTTTCATCAAAAAATTGACTACAGTTTTTTATTTGATTCCCTGTTGGGTTTGTATTCACACCCTTATTATTCCTTGAATTCAAACAAATTCGAATTCTTAACTCTCTACGACGCCCAGGCGATAAAAGATTTTCGGGAGGAAACAAATCAAATTTGTTTTTCTCTCTTTTACTTTTACCTAAACATTTTTTATCACAATTTTCGCTGTATCGTTTTTGATTATTGTGGTGTTTACTCTTATGAACTAATGAAAGCCCTATGGTTTGATACATAAGAAACTTCCCATCGCCTTTTATAGCCAAACGAATTGGTTCAATAATCAATACCCCGTTTTTTAGCAAATTTGAACTAGTTAAATCTTTCCGCTCCAGTATTATATCCATACTCAGTTCTTTTCTTTCTATCGAGGATACAAGAATTTCTATTGGATTTTTCAATCGAAGCGCAAGACAATATACTTTGAGATTATTGATCAGTTTTTGATTTAAAGAATCTACCCATTTCAACTGAAAAAGCAAATGTCTTGTCAGGAATAAATCGATTTCTGCTTCTGTACCGATCGGGGGTTGGTTTTTATTTCTCGTCTTTTTCATATCTGATCCTATATAAGCTTCTTCAATATCTGTTTGTCCGTTTGAGAAAACAGATTCAGAGTTTTCTTGAACATCTGATCTAAGATTTTCTTGACTTATGAGTTCTTTTTCATCTTCATTCTGATTCTCTAATTCAAAATATATTTTTTCATTTGATGGTATAAAAGAATTGAGCTTTTTATGTCTGTTGATGCTTTTATTTTCACTAACCTTTTTACTTACACTATAATTTGAAAAAAGCAAATTAATTGGTATAACCCACGGTTTCATTTTATATGAATTATAAAATAAGACAAATTCGGAGAAAAACCAAGATCCCAAATTTGATATGGGACAGCTCAGTATTTCTTCATTCATTCCCATCCAATCCAAAATGATTTTTTTATCAGGTTGGTTGATTTCTTGATAAATTGTGCGATAAAAAAAGCTTTTGTTATCAATTTTATCAACAATTTGATAGTTCTTAGATTCAGTTTTCGTTTTTTCATTCATGCTAGTATTGACCCAAGCCTCAACGTCAACTTTTCTTCTACGACAAAAATGGAGAATTTTAAAATCCAAATATTTTCTATCTTTTCTATCTATAGTTTTTTCTATATCCGAATTTTTTTTTCTTTCTAAGAAAAAAAAATTCGTGATCGGGATATTCCACACCATGTCAAAAAATTTTTCTTTATTGTTATTGTAAAAATAATTATAAGTATAAGAAAATTCTTGGTTTTTATTTCTTTGGAATGGTATTCCATAACTATATTTATATAAATCATTCTTATCTTCATAATAAAAAAATTTATACGATAAAACATCATATCTATAATTCTTTTTCAAATTCGATTTTTGATCTGGCAATAACAATAAACGGTTTTCCGAATTATTTGTGGAATTAATTAATTGTTCTTTTTGATATGAATTCGTTTTGCTTTTTTCAAAATTTTGATTTTCAACCTCGCAATGTTCAGTTACTCTATTTCGCCATTTTTGTGGTACTAATTGTGACCATTTTATCTGAGATAAATCGTATTGATAATTTTTTTTCAATTTTAACCAGTTTTTCCATTGATTCAGTCCAGAATTCGGAAGTTTTCGAGTCTTTAGCTCGGGATGAGCTATTCCTTGGGTTCCAAAAAAATCTTTTATTTCGTTTTTAAGAAATAAAGATATTCCCCGATACTGAAGAACCGATTTTAATGCATAGAAGTTAAAAACTTTGGCTTGGGATAATTTGTAAAATACATAAGCTTGTGACAACAAAGAAAAATCAGAAAGAATCCTCGAATTCTTATTACTAATATTACTATTAGTACTAACAAAATGGAAAAATCCTTTGTTTATACTCCAAATAAACTGAATTTGATTTTTTTTTTTTATCTTTTCATGATTTTTGGGATTATTGCAAATGGATTTTTGAATTCCATTTTTTGTTGATTCAAGGAAAAATTGTGTATTAATTCTGAGAATATTAATGATATTTAAAACTATATCTACGTATATCTTTTCTCTAAAAAATTTCAAAATAGAATTGAATTTACGGATTAATCGAATATTTTTCCTTTTTAATATATGACCCGTCTTTTTGGGGAATTCAAAAATTTTCGTACCATATGGTGTTTTGGTAGGACTAACTTTTCGTTTTTTATTCTCTTTTTCTATTTTTTTTTTTTCTATTTGATTTTTGATTATTCTTGTTCTACTAGCCAGATCTTTCATTTTTTTTTCTGTCGCTGAAGAATTTGTCCAATTTAGGAATCCGGTTTGAGTTTGAATGGATGATTCATTAATCATATGATTTTTGATTATTGAATCTTTTTCAGGTTTTTTTTGACTCGATTCTTCTCTCAATCCAAATACGGGAATTAGATTTACATTTGACATTTTTTTCAAAAATAGAAGTATTTCAAGAACCCGATTGTTTGTTTCATTTTCGAACTTAAAAAAAAAAAAAAATTTTTCTTTGACTCTTTTTCGAACTTGAAATTGCCCTTTTAGAAGTTTTCGAATTTTTTTATCGAATTGTTTAAAAATAGGTTGAAAAAAAGAGGGACGTTTTCGAGGAGGACCAAAAGGAAAGTCAGTTTCCAGTCCCACAGCTGTTAAAAAACAAAACTCATCTATTCGATTTCGATTTTGTTCGTTTTTTTTTATTCGATCTTGATCAGAAGGTTGTATCATAGATCTATGCCACGGTTTTAGACGGAAAGGAAATAATATCTTTATCTGAATACCATCTATTAACCAGTTTTTAGGAAATTCTGTTTCTGATAATTGAACGCCGTTATAGGTGCATTTAACATGCATTTCGCTATTCCACTCTTTGAAATCATCTGCCCACTCAGGTCCTTGGAATAATAACAGACGGCTGATATTTTTTGCTATTATCAATAAAGGCAATAGAATGTATTTTCTAAGAATTGATTGAGTTATTAACATCAAACCTCTTATTATTTGAGCAAATGGAATATTATCCCAGGCTTCCGCAATTTCTATTCGTCTGTTTTCGTGGCTTTTTTCGTCTTTTTTATTGGACTTTTTAGTTTTATTTTCTTCTTTCAATTCTTTTTCTTTATAATCAAAAATCTTCAATTTTTGATTTTTTCCCATACAATTTTTAAAAATCCGTTTAATTAATCTGGAAAAAGTAGCAAAAAAAAAAGAAGAGTTATCTATTCTGTCTAAAAAAAGCGGGGAATGTATATTTGCTTGAAATAATTCCCAAATAACTATTTTCCGTCTTTGAGCACGCATGGAACCTACGATTAGGTCTCGACGAAAATCAGATTGTTGTGAATAACGTATCAAAGACACTTCACCTGGTTGCTCAGATATATCCGCGGTATTTGGGGCAGGATTGTCGATATTTTCTTGCTTATCGGTGTAAATAATTATACTTTTCCAATTTCTTGAGCGAATTTGATCATCGATTGGCACCGACACGTCTTTTTCATCTGGTCTATCCTCTGGTTCTAAATCATCGACTAATTTGTATGACCAACGAGGAACCTTTTTATTTATTTCTTTTATTCCAATCGATCTTTTTTGAATTGTTTGAGGAAACGAATCTGCTATGATTGTATTAACTAAAAATTTTAAAAATCCTTCTGGATCTTTGGAAATAAATTGCTCGTGTTCTGAAAGTAAAGACACTTTCTTCTGATTGAACGCAGCTTTCCCGTCAAATTGACTAACGAAATGTCGAATTTTGGATGATATTGAGTTTTGATCTTTTTTATATTCTTGGTAATTAGAATCATTACGTAGAATACTATGAATTTTATTTATAAAAATGTCATCTATTAAATTTTTTACTGTAGTTTTCGTTATAATGGATGAAAGCCTTTTTTTTATTATACCTCGATAGGCCCCGTTTAATAAAGGATCGTGGTTTTTTTGCAAATATTCCTTTTTCTTTTTACTTTTTTCATTGCATAATCTAGTTTTTTTTTCGAGTACATCTATATAAAAAAGTCCTTTGTCTAGAACTGTAATTCTATTAGCAAATTCATTGCTTAAGCTGTTTTTTTTTTGTTCGTTCGTATAAATCCAATAATTGTATAGTTCATCATCATATAATAATTTTTCTGTTGTAGCCAAAGAAATCTTTCTTTTTATCATTTCCCAGAAAATGGATAAACTAGGTGGATATGTAAAAGAAATTCTTTGTTTTCCATCATTTTGACATGTATAAAAAAAATATTGTGACATTTCATTTCTTACCGCATTTTCAAACCGATTGCTTTTTATATATCGTGTTGGACGATTCCAACGTTTATAGTCGAAAAGAAGAAAAAGAAGGGGTTTTTGAAACCAGAATACGTTTTTCTTTTCTTCTTTAAGTATTTCGAACTTCGAAATATCTTGATTCCCAGAATAAGAAGTCGGGCTATTTTTATAGCATGCTTCTTTTAAGTGCAAGTGAAATTCATCCTTTGTTTTGTCCTTTCCATTCACTCGGATCTTTCCCATTTCATCAATTTTGATTTTGTCCGGATCCTCCTTTTCTTCCGAAAAAAGGGAAGGAGAAGGATCTTCTTCGGTGAATCCCTCTTCTTCCTGTTTAGTCTCCTTCGTTTCGGAAGTTTTTTCTATTTCTACATCTGTTTCTTCCTCACTTTCTTTCGTTTCTGGAGTTTCGTTCAGTTTCTTAGTAAAAATAGGTGACGGCATTCTGCCTAAATAGTAGACACAGGTAATAAAGAAGAGAATACTAAAGATTCGAGCCATAGAATTTCTCAATTCTGACACAAGGTACTTATTAGATCTAATAGAATTATTTTGCTGTATCCAGACTAATACCAATCCAACCCATTTCATGAATAAAATGTGACCAATTAACCAACCAACAAAACTACTTGTTACAAATAGCATCTTGTTGTTGCATCGAAACATATAAATGTTGACTAATCGGGCTAACATTGAACTTGGTAAAATGAAATAGTTGAATAATTGAAAAATGAGATTATTCAGGAATACACATTGAATGCTGAGATTACGCATTGAATTTCTGCTAGTCGATCCATAATCAAAAAAGTGTTTGTGATTGTTCCAGAAGAAATGAAACAAAAGATAGGGTAGAGCTAGGACAGTTATTGTATGAGGTCTACCCAATGCTAGATGCAGGGGCGTATAATAGATCGATATGAACATCATGAGCTGTCCCATAATAAAACCTGTTGTTGCTGATACCTTCTTCTCGATTCCTTCTTCTCCTTCTTCCATAACCTGAGTTCGGAGAAGGAAGAGATAAGAGGGCCCTATGGAGAATGTGGTCAGAAATCCATAATAAAGTCCGACCACAACGACCGAATTGATTATCTTCATGCATAAGGATACTAGATTACCTAGTAGAAA